TTGATTTCTTTTCTTTCAGTTATTCTTTTCCCCGTCCTGGTCTATTAATAACCAAACGGATTTTTCCAATGTATAAAATACAAATTCCAATGGCTTTGGCTACTATAACCTTCCCGACCACGATATTTTACTACGAAATACGAAAGAAATAATCAATTTTCTTTTGCTAGGTGTCAAAAATATAGTCAATAAAAAAAAAAAAAAAAATCTAAATTAAATGGATAAAGAAATAGTGGATTCCATCGTTTCTATGGTTACTTCTTAAACGGTGAGGTCTTCTCTATACACCGGAGCCTTTAACTTCATTTAATCAATGTTATTGGTAACTTGTATAGTTCACACCACACTCTTTGGCTCTACCCCGGAATTATCCAGTAACAAGTCTTTCACAATGAGACCCATCTATAGAGTAACGGTATTTAATTATGAAAGTTAGCTGGGGGTAGCTGACCCTCGTAGTCCGTTCTTGACCGAGTGGGAACTTCATTTTTTTTTGAATTTCAATAAGATTTCCTCCGCTTAATGGATAACCATTTGGTACCAATGGAGAATTGCTTCTCATCTTAAATTCAGGTGATTGGATTTGCACCAACGGAAACCATAAACTTTATACACACTAGAGGGATAGATTTGCTTATTTTTAGATAGTGAATGAAGTTCCTTCTTCCATTTTATCCTATTCACAGGTACTGATCATTCATACTGGAAAGCGGTTTTCTTGCTTTTTTTTTGTGCCAGCTCATGATCTAAACGAGTCGCACATACACCCTAGTACATGTTCCTCGACGCTGAGGACATCCCCGAAGAGCGGGGGATTTCGTGACATTTCGAATTGGCTGTCTTGTATTTCTAATAAGTTGTTTAATAGTTGGCATGTTGAATCATATACATGATGGGTTGGTTTAGATTGATCCTAACCGGATGGTTATGAAATTTTTCTATTTAATAGAATAGTAAATTCGGAGATAAAATCTCAAATCACGGATTTGCACAAAATCCATTTTTTTTTCATCCAACTGCTACCAGATCAACAATTCCATAAGCTTGGGCTTCTGTTGCTGACATAAAAACGTCTCTTTCCATGTCTTCAGATACAACCCATAATGGTTTGCCCGTCCTTTGTACATAAACCCTTGTGAGGGTTTCGCGTAGTTTCAGCAGTTCTTCCGCTTCCAGGATAAATTCTCCCGTTTGCGCCTCATAAAAAGAACTAGCAGGTTGATGGATCATTACCCTGATGATAGAAGGGTTCTCTATCTAGTGTGATGAAAGGAACAGAAAAGAAAGATAAAGAATAATAGGAAAAAAGATAGAATTGAACAACCGTACGGGCATGATCTTTTGTGCATTGCATACGGCTCTACAATCAAATTGACCCTTACTTTCCATTCAAGAAAGATAAAAATAGAATCTATGAGCCCCCGATGGGTAAATGATCAAATTGCCACCCTTCCTTTCGGAGGAGTTAAAAAATACTATGATGGCTCCGTTGCTTTCTATTTTAAAATGGATTCTTTTTTTTTTGTCTTTGATTCAGCAATCCCAAAGTTTCTTTTTGATCCAACCAAAAAAGGAAAAATCTTGTTTTTTTTCGCACTCTTTTTTTTTATAACATAAATATTGTTAAGAGCCCTTCGGTGTGAAAACAAAAAAGTTTGTGACGCTAAATTGGACTCCCGATAGATAAGAGAAAATCGGGAATACCTTTTATCTCATACTACTCTCTCGATACATAATCGAATCTTTTTGAAAAAAAAACCATATAAAATTTTTGCATATCGAATTCGAAGTGCCATGCTATTATTACTTAATATTCATATGGCGAAGGCATAGTTTTCTTTTTTCTCTCAAATAAAAAAACCTCATTGGCGCCAAGCGTGAGGGAATGCTAGACGTTTGGTAATTTCTCCTCCAACCAGGATAAAAGATCCCATTGACGCGGCTAATCCCATGCATATTGTATGGACCTCTGGTCGCACAAATTGCATAGTATCATAAATAGCTACTCCAGGTATTACCCATCCGCCGGGAGAGTTTATAAACAAATACAGATCTTTGGTATCATCCTCAATACTGAGATATACCATAAGACCAATAAGTTGATTCGAGATCTCGCTATCCACTTCTTGGCCTAAAAAAAGTAATCTTTCTCGATAAAGTCGGTTGATTAGGGTAAAATTGTATCCCTTAGGAACCGTACATGCACCTTTTGATGCATACGGTTCAAAAAAATTGCGAAAAAAAAGAATCAATGTATAGATTCCAGTCCTCTTTCTTTTTTCCTATTCTTTTTCATAACAGGTTTTTTCTAACTTCTAACGAAAGGGCTTTTTCTTCGATTTTTCAATAAAGACGAATTTTGACTTCTTTTCTTTCTTCCTTCTAATAGAAAAAAGTCAATAAACTTATCGAATTCACTTCTCATTGATGTATTCTTTCATCGAGATTCAATCCAAATCACGATGGTATTTTCTTGTTCCTGAATGGGTCTCTTTCATCTTTTTAGGTCTATGCTCTACTCCGGGTAAAGATCTGCCCGATTTGGATTTGCACATATAGGACAAATCTTCCCATCACCATTTCTTTTTGTTATGACTTTACAAATAACAAACAGCAATCATTTATGATACATGTAGTAATCATAGATATATTACCAATTGGGTTTTTTCTAAACGGAGCCTGGATACTTCATTTTTTAGTCCAACCAAAGCCAACCATAAATTATTCTAATTGATAATAGTACTATGAATCTCCCCAAAGAATGCATCTAATTGCACTTCACGCTCCAATTTTTTGATGATTCAATTTCTCTTTCTTGGGCGAAACAGAGGATATCTCGATCGGGGGAGAGAACGGGGAAATCCCATATGACCCAATATATCTGACAAGTCGCACTATACGTCAACCCAAGATGCATCTTCCTCTCCAGGACTGCGGAAAGGTACTTTTGGAACACCAATAGGCATGAATTGAAAGAAAAAAGAACTAAATACTATATTTCACTTTGATGTGGAAACGTAACAATATGGTTTTATTGTCTTTATAATATTGGCATTGGCTTTATCATATTTATTTTATCCATAAATTAGAAAAATTTAGAAAGAAAGACAAAATAAATAAAGGAAAATTTTTACGAATAAGTCCTTCTAATGATAAACATTTACTCATAGAAAATAGTACCAACCCCCCATTGCGTATTGGTACTTATCGAGTATAGAATAAATCTGCTTCTCTTTGTTCCTACGAACAGAATTATTCCATTATTACAAACAGAATAGAATAAATAGTAACCTAGCCCTTCTTAGGAAATAATCCACCGAACAAGGGAGGTCCATAGGATAGTCATAGTATAGTTTTTTTCAATGCAATAAAGTTACGTAGTGTCTATTTTTCTTTGATAAAGGGGTATTTTCCATGGGTTTGCCTTGGTATCGTGTTCATACCGTTGTATTGAATGATCCCGGCCGGTTGCTTTCCGTTCATATAATGCATACAGCTCTGGTTGCTGGTTGGGCGGGCTCGATGGCTCTGTATGAATTAGCAGTTTTTGATCCTTCTGACCCTGTTCTTGATCCAATGTGGAGACAGGGTATGTTCGTTATTCCCTTCATGACTCGGTTAGGAATAACCAATTCATGGGGAGGTTGGAGTATTACAGGAGGGACTGTAACGAATCCGGGAATTTGGAGTTACGAAGGTGTAGCTGGGGCACATATTGTGTTTTCTGGCTTATGCTTTTTGGCAGCTATCTGGCATTGGGTCTATTGGGATCTAGAAATATTTTGTGATGAACGGACAGGAAAACCTTCTTTGGATTTGCCCAAGATCTTTGGAATTCATTTATTTCTCTCCGGGGTGGCTTGCTTTGGTTTTGGTGCATTTCATGTAACAGGCTTGTATGGTCCCGGAATATGGGTGTCCGATCCTTATGGACTAACGGGAAAAGTACAACCTGTAAATCCGTCGTGGGGCGTGGAAGGGTTTGATCCTTTTGTTCCGGGAGGAATAGCTTCTCATCATATTGCAGCAGGTACATTGGGCATATTAGCGGGTTTATTCCATCTTAGCGTCCGACCGCCACAACGTCTATACAAAGGATTGCGTATGGGAAATATTGAAACCGTACTTTCCAGTAGTATCGCAGCTGTCTTTTTTGCAGCTTTTGTTGTTGCTGGAACTATGTGGTATGGTTCAGCAACTACCCCCATCGAATTATTTGGCCCGACTCGCTATCAATGGGATCAGGGTTACTTCCAGCAAGAGATATATCGAAGAATTAGCGCTGGGCTAGCCGAAAATCAAAGTTTATCAGAAGCCTGGTCTAAAATTCCTGAAAAATTAGCTTTTTATGATTATATCGGCAATAATCCGGCAAAAGGAGGATTATTCAGGGCAGGCTCAATGGATAACGGAGATGGAATAGCGGTTGGATGGTTAGGACACCCTATCTTTAGAGATAAAGAAGGCCGTGAGCTTTTTGTACGTCGTATGCCTACTTTTTTTGAAACATTTCCAGTCGTTTTGGTAGACGGCGATGGAATTGTTAGAGCTGATGTTCCTTTTAGAAGGGCAGAATCGAAGTATAGTGTTGAACAAGTAGGTGTAACCGTTGAGTTCTACGGCGGTGAACTCAATGGAGTCAGTTATAGTGATCCTGCTACTGTGAAAAAATATGCTAGACGCGCTCAATTGGGTGAAATTTTTGAATTAGATCGTGCGACTTTGAAATCCGATGGTGTTTTTCGTAGCAGTCCAAGGGGTTGGTTTACTTTTGGGCATGCTTCGTTTGCTTTGCTCTTCTTCTTCGGGCACATTTGGCATGGTGCTAGAACCTTGTTCAGAGATGTTTTTGCTGGTATTGACCCAGATTTGGATGCTCAAGTAGAGTTTGGAGCATTCCAAAAACTTGGGGATCCAACTACAAGAAGACAGCCAGTCTGATACAGGACTGCTTTGGTATCTTTCCCCTCTATTTTCTTTTTGGGGGGAATTTTACATAG